TTCTATGGTAACTTCTTCAGATAAGGAAGTAGATTAGTAAAGGGGACTCGGACCATGTTTCATGCTTAAACATGACATGAGATGAGTCAAAAAAGCATAAAAAAATCTCTAGGAGTCTAAAATGTTAAATGTGTGATATGCGGTGGATCACTCAGCGGAAGAAAGATCTAATTTTATTATGTGTAGAACCTCTTTGGACAACCACTAGTCACTTCCAGTAGAAAGTAAGTATCGTCGTAATCTAATAGCAGAACGATTTGTTCTTAGAACAGTGAAAGTAAAGAAAGAGAGAAACAAATAAAGAAAAAACTAGGGATTGGTTTTTTCTCATTGTAATATCCATAATTCTGGTAAGAACTGGTTTATCCAATCTGGTAAGAGCTGGTTTATCCAAATAGAATATTTAGGAGGAATTCGGTTGGAAAAAATTTCCTATCATGCGTAGATATGAGTTTTGAAATACAACTAAACTATAGTAATCATTCATTGTTTGATCGAATGGTTATTATTCATTATTGTCTTTCCAGTAGAATTTTGAAAGAGAGCCAAGCTTTTTAAAAATAAAGCTTCGCAAAACGATCAATGCAAAACGATCAATTAAACAATTGATACAATTCGATTACTCAATCGATTACTCAATCAATTATTAATATACCTAGAGTCCACTCCTTCCCCATACTACGAGTGAAAGGGAAAATGTAAAGACTACCATTAAAGCAGCCCAAGCGAGACTTACTATATCCATGTGAATTATATCTCCTATTTCTATGAAGGAATTATTCCATTATTGATCAATAATCATAGTGGAATCAACGGCGCAGAGTCAAAATAGGATTATGACTTAAGGCTATTGATAAACCAATTCAATGAATCCGCTCGTAACAGATTCTTTATAGGATTTCTGGTAGAATTGGGAAGTATTAAGTAAAAATACGATAAACACACCTTTTCCTTGAAAATAGCAAAGGAATGTGCTCCTAATGGAACATGTGGGAATAGTAAGACCTACTGTTTGTTTTGTTACCTTTCTTTCATAAGCAAAAAAGAAAAAAAAAATATACTATCAAGATAGATAACTATCTATTGGATACCTATATTTCCTATTTGATCTAAGCCTTACTGTCTTTCTTTCTGTGAAAGAATGGGGAGACATCACTACCATTATTACATACATTTTTTTTGTAATCTCCCTACACGACCAAAGAAATCTTTTTTTTTTACTTTGACTTTTACTCTGTTATTCTATAAGATAAGAGCCGACCAACCATCCTGATTGAATGTTTGAGTACTCGGAGTCTCTCGTAAGTATGGATACAAAGTATCTTCAGTCCTTTCCACAACTCCTAAATTGATTTCCCATCAGCCTATCCAATCTAATTCCAGACAGAATCAGTAGACCCTACGTTAGTGTGGGTAGTGTAAGATAATTAGGAAGTCTTGACAGTCTTTCGTATAATCTTTTCTTCAATGCTAGGAGCAAAAAAGGAATGTCCTTTAGGAACCTTTGGATACCAAGGTTTCTGACCTCTTACTTTCGTAGTTCTGGAATTAATAAGTAAGCCTTACCTCATCCCTATTGGTATATCTGTTTGGGCCGCTACCCAGAACCCAAACAGAGCCAGATTTTGAGAAAAGAACTTACAGTCTTTTATAGAACTATGTATTCTTTATAGAACTATGTATTCTATAAATCAAGTATCGACAAGCCCAGTCCTTTGCCTTTGCTTCTGCAGGGCAAGAATTTGTCGAGTTCTATTCTATCAGTAGAATAAGAAATTCATAAGTATTTTGTTGATCAGGCGACACCCAGATTTGAACTGGGGATAAAGGATTTGCAGTCCTCTGCCTTACCGCTTGGCCATGCCGCCAAATCCGATCCAAAATCGATGAAAATATTATTCATCCACATTTTATTACTAATTGTTTGTTTTTTCAGAGGGGGGATTACTGAACCCCCCCTTTTTTTCTTTTTTATTTGTTTTTTAATCTTGAATCTCATTGTGCTTATCCCTTTTCAATCTCTTTCCAAAAATGAATTCTTGTTTCTTATGGGATCCAGTTTAGATTATTCTCTTCGATTGATTGTATCTCAAAACACACACCGCTTAAAAACTTCCCTTCTCTTTCTATTGAAAAGCTATTTAAAATTGAAAAAAGAAAAAATAGATTTCCAGTCACAGACTGCAAAATTTAGGGCAAATTGGAACCATTAACTTTTTTTTATTAACTATTTTTTTTTTAATTCTTATTATTTATAATTTGATTTTGGATTTTGTTTATTTTGGATTTTGAAGTAGTGAACGGTTCTTCTATTTTGTATTTAATCTCAATGTGTTTCCTTTCCTTAATGGTATAACAAAATCAAATTGATTTACAACTAATCAGTATCAATTATTTTCCAAAATTCTTTTCAATTATCAATTATAAGAAAATATATATGTATATGTAAACCCCAGAACAGAAATTGGTACACAGATACCGAGTCGGGTCTCTCTCTTAT